AGTTTCTAACTCTTTGAAATTTTTTGGAGTTTTGGAGTCCGGTCACGGGATTTGAATATTAAGTTATTAAGTTAAGTATGAATCATAGCTCTAATACTTCGTAATCTATTTCATATATTCCGTGCTCCAGATACTAGAATAAATATCTGACGAAGTCAAAAACCATCTCTATCAAGATAAGATGACAGACCCATTTTCTGTATTATCAATAGGATCCATTATAACAAGTCGCACACTCATATTCCAGAAATACAGAAAGAAAGAAATTCCACGATCGAACTACCAAAATAGAATAGCATAAAATGGGCTAAAAAAACGAGACCAAAATGCTTCACTTTGTATTGAAAAGCTAGAATTTAGTGATTCTTGTAAATCTAATTCATTGAAATTCCATCTAGTAAAACGGAAGAATTATAAATCTCCAAAATAATAGATAGGAATACCGCAAATAGAGCCATTGCGACACCCATCAAAGGAGTAGTCCCCCACCCTGGAGCTACTTTACCATATTCCGAATTCAATGGTTTCAATAAATCCCCTACAATAGTTCGTCTTGGACCAGATCTAGAACTCCCCTCAACGCTTTGTGTAGCCATAAATCCTTTTTTGTATTAACTGAGATCTGTTGACTTTGTATACCATTCTGTTGTAAATAAATGATCTTATCATAGATCCATTGTGGTCTGGAAATTATTATTTTTTTATTATTATATAATAATGGAAACAGCAACCCTAGTCGCCATCTCTATATCTGGTTTACTTGTAAGTTTTACGGGGTATGCCTTATATACTGCTTTTGGGCAACCCTCTCAACAACTAAGAGATCCATTCGAGGAACACGGGGACTAGTTGAAGTAATGAGCCCCCCAATCTTGGGAGGCTCATTACTTCAATTAAGATAATGAAAAATCATTTCACCTTTTTAGTTGGAACTTTAGGCGGTTCTCGAAAAAAGATAGCGAAAAAAATTATTCCTAGAGTTGATACTAAGAGGAATGTATAAACTAATGCTTCCATAGATTCAATCGTGGTTTACAATTATAGCTTCCATATCTGTTTATTTAGAGCGTTCCCGGATAAAAAAAGAGCAAGAGTCAAGACAAAGAAAAGGCGGGGATTCAAATCAAGATGTCCCCAGTACCCTATGTCAAAGTCAAATTACAAAAAGAAAATAGAGACGAAAAATCAGAGATTAATGTTGTATCAAACTACTTGTCTTTTTGTAGTTGGATCTCCAAGTTTTTGGAATGCTCCAAATTCCACCTGAGCGTCTAAATCTGGATCAATACCAGCAAAAACATCTCTGAACAAGGTTCGAGAGCCATGCCAAATGTGTCCGAAGAAGAAGAGCAAGGCAAACGAAGCATGTCCAAAAGTAAACCAACCCCTTGGACTGCTACGAAAAACACCATCGGATTTCAAAGTAGCACGATCTAATTCAAAAATTTCACCCAATTGTGCGCGTCTAGCATATTTTTTCACAGTAGCAGGATCGCTATAACTGACCCCATTTAGTTCACCACCATAGAACTCAACAGTTACACCTACTTGTTCAACACTATACTTCGATTCTGCCCTTCGAAAAGGAACATCGGCTCTAACAATTCCGTCTCCATCTACTAAAACAACCGGAAATGTTTCAAAAAAAGTAGGCATACGACGTACAAAAAGCTCACGCCCTTCTTTATCTCTAAATAGAGGATGTCCTAACCACCCAATAGCTATTCCATCCCCGTTGTCCATTGAGCCTGCTCTGAACAATCCACCCTTTGCGGGATTATTTCCGATGTAATCATAAAAAGCTAATTTTTCAGGAATTTTAGACCAAGCTTCGGATAAGCTTTGATTTTCAGCCATCCCAGTATCAACTCTTCGATATATTTCTTGCTGGAAGTATCCTTGATCCCATTGATAACGAGTGGGACCAAATAATTCAATGGGGGTAGTTGCTGAACCATACCACATAGTTCCAGCAACAACAAAAGCTGCAAAAAAGACAGCAGCGATACTACTGGAAAGCACGGTTTCAATATTTCCCATACGTAATCCTTTGTATAGACGTTGGGGCGGGCGGACACTAAGATGGAATAGGCCCGCTAATATGCCCAATGTTCCTGCTGCAATATGATGAGAGGCTATTCCTCCCGGAACAAAAGGATCAAAACCTTCCACACCCCATGCTGGATTTACAGATTGTACTTTTCCGGTTAGCCCATAAGGATCAGACACCCATATTCCAGGACCATACAATCCTGTTACATGAAAAGCACCAAACCCAAAACAAGCCACTCCTGAGAGAAATAAATGAATTCCAAAGATCTTGGGCAAATCTAAAGAAGGTTTTCCTGTACGTTCATCACAAAATATTTCTAGATCCCAATACACCCAATGCCAGATAGCTGCCAAGAAGCACAAGCCAGAAAACACAATATGCGCTCCAGCCACACCTTCATAACTCCAAATACCCGGATTCGTTATAGTTCCTCCTGTAATACTCCAACCACCCCATGAATTGGTTATTCCTAAACGAGTCATGAAGGGTATAACGAACATACCTTGTCTCCACATTGGATCGAGAACAGGGTCAGAAGGATCAAAAACTGCTAATTCATAGAGAGCCATCGAGCCGGCCCAACCAGCAACCAAAGCTGTATGCATTATATGGACAGCCAGCAAACGACCGGGATCATTCAATACGACGGTATGAACACGATACCAAGGCAAACCCATGGAATACCCCCTTAATCAACGAAAGATAGACACTATGTAACTTTATTGCACTGGAAAAAACTATGTTCTGGACCTCCCTTTTTTCAGTGGATTATCTCGGAGAAAGGATTCCATTTTTTTTTAGTATTTTAGTCAGAATGTCACAATTCTGTTTGTAGGAACAAAGAGAAGCAGATCTATTCTATACCAGATAAGTACCAATACGCAATGGGAGGTTGACTCCATTTTAGATGAGCGAATGCATACGGATTTGTTCATCATTCAAAGAGCCTATTCGTAAGAATTTTACTTTATTCATTTTGTCTTCTTTTTTTTTTATGTTATGAACTTATCGAATCCGCGCAAATAACAAATAAAAGCAAATAACAAATAAAATAAAACAAAAAAATAAAGAAAATAGAAAAAAGAATAAAATAAAAGCCAATATCCAATATAATATTATTAAAACAATAAATTCATATAATATTATAAAGACAATAAATTCATTGTTACGCTTTCACATCAAAGTGAAATAGAGTACTTCATTTTTTTTTATTTCATTTAATGCCTATTGGTGTTCCAAAAGTCCCTTTTCGAAATCCCGGAGAGGATAGTTCAAATTGGATTGACGTATAGTGCGACTTGTCAGAGACATTGGGTCATTATGGGATTTCCCCGTTCTCTACCCCGATCGAGATATCCTCTATTTCACCAAAGAAGGATTGATTAAATCATCCAAAAATTAGAGCGTGAAGTGGCAATAAAGTTCAATTAGATCTATGCTTTGGAGGTATTCAGATTAATATTATCAATTAGAATAATTTATGGTTAGCTTGTTTGGAACAATAAAATGAAGTATCCAGGCTCCGCTTAGAAAAACCCCATTAGTACTATATCCATGATTACTATTTGTATCATATTCTATTTATATATTTTATAAATTAGAAATTAGAAATCGGAGTAATTTCAAACTACAAATCATAATCAATCGAATAATTTGATAAATACGTCAAATATTTTGTGGAAGACGTGAAATGAATTGAAAAAAAGGAAGTTGTAGCAAAAAGAAATGGTATTGGGGGCATTTGCCCTATATGTGCAAATCCAAATCGGGCAGATCTTTACTCGGAGTAGAGCACAAACCTAAAAGAATTAAAGAAGCCCACTCAGGAACAAGAGAATGTTATCGTGATTTGAATTGGATCCCGATGAAAGAATACATCAATGAGAAGTTAGTTTGATAAGTTTAATGAATTTTTTTTTATTATTTTATTTATATTCTTTATAGGTAAATAGGTAAACGGGTAAAAAAACCATTTTTCTTGAAACTTTCTTGAAAAATGGAGGAAAAACCCCTTCGTTATTCGTTAAATGGGATCTACATATTGATTCTTTTTTTCGCAATTTTTGATGAACCGTATGCATTAAAAGGTGCATGTACGGTTCCTAAGGGATAGAATTTGATCCTAATCAACCGACTTTATCGAGAAAGATTACTTTTTTTAGGTCAAGATATTGATAGTGAGATCTCGAATCAACTTATCGGTCTTATGGTATATCTCAGTACAGAAAGTGAGATCAAAGATTTGTATTTGTTTATCAACTCTCCTGGCGGATGGGTAATACCCGGAATAGCTATTTATGATACTATGCAATTTGTGCGACCAGATGTACAAACAGTATGCATGGGATTAGCCGCTTCAATGGGATCTTTTATTCTGGTCGGAGGAAAAATTACCAAACGTCTAGCATTCCCTCACGCTTGGCGCCAATGAGTTTTTATTTTTTATTTTATTTCAAAGAAAAAAAGAAAGCTATGCCTTCGCCATATGAAATATGAATATTAAGTAATAATAGCATGGCATTTCGAATTCAATATAAGAAATTTTTTTTATTTCGTTTTAACATTAGATTATGTATTGAAAGAGTAGTATGAGATATTAAGGGCAGTTCCGATTTTATCTTATTTATCGGGAGCCTATTTCAGTGTCACAAACTTTTTTTTTTGTTTTCACACCAGAAGGTTCTTAAATGCTATTTATATTATTATAAATTATGAAAGAGGACAAAAAAAAGATTATATTCTTTTTTTCATTTTTTTTTTTCAAATAAAAAAAAAGAAACTTTGGGATTGCTAAATCACCGATGAAATAAAGCAACGGAGCCACCATAGTATTTTGTTTTTATTAATTCCTCCCAAGGAAAGGGTGGTCATTGTATCATTTACCGACCGAGGCTTTGTAGACTCTCTATTTTTCTTCGGTAAAAGTGAATTCTCTTGTAGAGCCGTATGCAATGCGCAAGCAATGCCTGTACGGTTGTTCAATTCTATTATTATCTTATATCATCAGGGTAATGATCCATCAACCTATAGCTGCTTTTTATGAAGCACAAATAGGAGAATTTGTCCTGGAAGCGGAAGAACTACTGAAACTGCGCGAAATCCTCACAAGGGTTTATGCACAAAGAACAGGCAAACCCTTATGGGTTGTATCTGAAGACATGGAAAGGGATGTTTTTATGTCAGCAGCAGAAGCCCAAGTTCATGGAATTGTTGATCTTGTAGCAGTTGCATAAAAAATAGCAGGAATTTCACACAAATCACGATTTGAGATTTTAGTTTCTTACCATTTTAGTTTCTTACCGAGGTTTCATATTCTATATTCTATTAATTTGAATTTTATTAATTTTAATAAAATATTAAAATAGAATAGGAATATAGAAAAAATTCATAATCATCCGGTTAGGATCGATCTAAACCAGCCCATTATGCATACGATTCAACATGCCAACTATTAAACAACTTATTAGAAACACAAGACAGCCAATCAGAAATGTCACCAAATCCCCCGCTCTCGGGGGATGCCCTCAGCGCCGAGGGACATGTACTAGGGTGTATGTGCGACTCGTTAAGATTTCAGATTGTGGGTTGGGACAAAAGAAAAAATTTTTCCACTATCCGTGATCAGTACCGATGAATAGGATAGAATGGAAGACTCTCCTTCACTCTCTTAAACGAAAAAAAAAAGATCTAGAATATGCTTCTATTGTGTATCAAATTTATGGTTTCTATTGGTGCAAATTCAATTACCTCAATTTTCAATTAAAAATGCGAAAGAATTCCCTATTGGTAGCAAATGATTATCTGTTAAGCAGGGCAAATCTTATTAAAATTAAAAAACCGAAAATGGATGCCTCTACTCTTGCAAGAACGGACTAACAAGGTCAGCTAATCAGCTAATCCACATAATTAAATACCGTTACTGTAAAAGCGGATCTCGTTGTGAAAGACCTACTACTGGGGAATTCATGGGTAGAGCCCAAAAGTGTAAACTGTACAAGTTAACAATAGCATTGATTCGATCAAGTAAGGGGCTCCGGTGTATAGAGAGGACCTCGCCGTTTAAGAAATAACCATAGAAACGATGGAACCCACTATTTATTTATCCATTTCTATTTACTACTTATTTTTATTTACTATATTTTTGTTTGATACCCAGTACCAATAAAATTTCTTATTTCAAGGCGAAATGCTTATAAAAAAAAGAAAAAATAGTGGTTGGGAAGGTTAGAGTAGCAAAAGCCGTTGGAATTATTATTTTATACATTGGAATAATCCGTTTTGTTAGTCTAGAAAAGGGAAAAAGAATAACTGAAAGAAAGGAAATCAATTAGTTATTTACCAAAGTTTCGTTTATTCAATGACCAGAATTAGACGAGGATATGTAGCTCGGAGACGTAGAACAAAAATTCGTTTATTCACATCAAGCTTTCGTGGGGCTCATTCAAGACTTACTCGAACTATTATTCAACAAAAAATAAAAGCTTTGTTTTCGGCCTATCGGGATAGAAATAGGCACAAAAGAAATTTTCGGTGTTTATGGGTGACTCGTATAAATGCAGCAATTCGCGAGAATGAGGTATCCTGTAGTTATAGTAGATTAATAAACAATCTGTACAAGAGACAGTTGCTTCTTAATCGTAAAATACTTGCACAACTAGCTATATTAAATAGGAATTGCCTTTATCTGATTTCCAATGACATGATAAAATAAGGAGATTGGAAAGAATCCTTCGGAATGTTTGACTTTGACATGGAATTGCTTGGAAAATGAATTCCGGGAAGGTAGAATAGAAATAAGTATAATAAAATATGATCATAATACATAATATGATCAAGTAGTCAAACTGAACAAAAACATTCAATAAAAAAATATTTATCAATAATTCAATAAAAAAATATTTATTTTTTTACTTTATCCCCAATTCTTTTTTTTTACGACACGACAATTAAATCTGGATTCCTGGATTTTTATCGAACAAAAAATCAACCGACGTTTGAGTTCGGATTGAAATTTTGATTCAATTGAAGAGTAAGCCTATTTTTTTCTGGTTCTAAGACCCGTAGTTCTAGCGACCAACTCGTTTTTTTCAAATTGTCTTTCATTATTAAGAAAGGGTAATGAAGATAAAATACGAGCTTGTTTTATAGCAATAGTAATTAATCGTTGTTGTTTTAAAGTCAATCTATTCACCCGTCTAGATAATATTTTTCCTTGTTCACTAATAAATCGACTAATTAAACTCATGTTTCTATAATCAATTCGATCCCCCGATCCAATCGGGGGCAGACGCCTACGAAGAGATCGCTTGGGCTTAAGAAAAAGTCGCTTGGATTTATCCATGGCTTGTTTATTTTATTCCTTTTTTTCGCGAATCCTATTTCCTTTGATCGGATCAAAAATGCTAATGATTTCGAATTAAGAAATAGGATTTTGCTTATTTCTATTTAAATATATATATTAACATATGATATGCTAATATATGATATGTCAATATGTCATTTTTCATCTTCCTTGTAAAAGTCACACGCAGTTGATCGATTCCATCTATTTCTTTATCTCCCCGTGAATTGTATGTTTGTAACAATAGGGACAGAATTTTCTCAACTCCAATCGACTAGGCTTATTGTGTCGATTCTTTTGAGTAATATATCTAGAAATGCCTATTGATTTCTTATTAACACTCTTTCGAACACAACTAGTACATTCTAAAATAACCCTTATTCGGACGTCTTTACCATTGGCCATGAACCTCCTTTTGGTTTTTATTCACTCAACTCTTCTATTTTCCTATCCGAAACGAAGAAGAAAAGAAGGAAAAAATACAAGTTACTAACTTGAAATCAAATTATGAAAGATTTTGTTGCAACCAATATAGTAAAAGTAAAAATAAGTAATACAATGATTAAAAATTCTATTTACATTAGAAAGAATAGAAGTACAGTCTTTTTATTTTATTTCAACTTCTTGTATGATACTGTTGCCCTAACCGCATTTCCACTTCTGTTCTCTTAATTTAATTAAAGATTTAATTAAAGTAAATTTACTTTTTAATTTACGTGAAGCTTGAACCCAGTTCCGTGTTTGGCTGAGGTTGAATCCACTTTTATTCTTTCTCTTTTCTAACTTATTCGAATTAGAAAAAAGGGGGTAGTAGCCAGAGATATTTAATTGTGTCTCTAATTTTCTTCACCCCCCCCCCCCCGTGTTAATAACTAGAATGAAAAAAAAGGGAATGTCAAAGCATCCGGAAAAAAACGATTGATCTCTATCAATAGACCTGCTAAAGACCCGAACCATAGAGTACTTATTACTGGTGCTACGGATAGATATGTTTTTAGATCTCGCATAAAAAATTCTCCTTCTGTATTCTTTATTGTAATACATAACGGCAATACATATATGATCAGATGTATATATATAGTTAAATTAAAGGACACTCGCATTTGTTTTGTACGCGGAATTCTTAATTCAAATTGAGAAATGTACAATAATTTGATAGATAAGATTTTCCTCTTCTTTCAAAATACGTCTCTTTCCGTCCGGGCATTCACGAAATTTACGGCGGATTTCGTATTTTTTTTCATATGTATATAAGTTTATTATTATATGTATTATATGTTATATGATATGAGACAAAAAAAAAGAAGAAATGAAAAGATAAGTTATGTATCTCAATGGAGAAAATATGGAGAAAGTGAAATGAAATAAATATGTGGAAAACAAGACAGGGATTCTCTACAATGACATTGTAGACCAATTGAAAGGGATGTAGCGCAGCTTGGTAGCGCGTTTGTTTTGGGTACAAAATGTCACGGGTTCAAATCCTGTCATCCCTACTTATTACTTCGCCTCTGAGCAATACAATAACAAGGGATCAATTGAGATCAATTAAAATTGGACATACCTAATCATAAATTAATATGATATGCTTTATATCATATTATTATTTATATATATATTTATATATATTTCTATATAATAATATAGAATATAGTTTCTATATGAGATAGTATAGGCATTCAAGATGTAGTGGAGTAAAAAAAAAAAAAAGAATCTTTTTACTTACAGCTTTCTTTTTTGTAATAAATTTTTAATAAAAAAGTAATAAAAAAGCGCTCTTAGTTCAGTTTGGTAGAACATGGGTCTCCAAAACCCAATGTCGTAGGTTCAAATCCTACAGAGCGTGAGCCCATTCTTGTTTTGTTAAGTCAAAAATTTTAGGGAAAAGCTTGAACAGCAATCTTAATTTGACCTCCTGTGGATTAAAAAACGGAGGAGGTCAAAAAAAAGGGTATTAATTAATCACAGATCCAACTGGTCACCACGTCTATATTGTAAATAAGCAGTTACGAATAATCCAGCCAAAGTAATAGGAATTAGACCTAAGACGATTCCAAATAGAAAAACTTCAATCATTTCAATTTGTTTGAAAAGAGAAAAAAGGAGGTAATATCTATCTTTAAATATTAATCCATATTGCCCATAAATCTCAATAACCAAGAATTGGAAATTGACACGGTAAGGAACTAGAAAATGGAATACTGCAAAAAAAAAAATTCTATTTTTTTTTTTATGAATTGCTCATTGAATTAATTTCAAATAAGTCGTATCTTGTTCAGACTAATAAATATAACTAAAGTTATAGTTAAAGCTACTAATAGAAAACCAAAATAACTAGTTAGAGTGGGCATGAAGGAGCTAAATAAACTATTTTTTTTATCCATATATTTGTAAAATACTTTCCTAAATTCAATTTTTGAAAGATACGAAGATAAGCAAAAATACCAATCGAAAGCTTTTTATTTATTAATCATTTATCAATTATTATCATTATAGATTATAGACAGCACTCAAAAAAAAAAAAGAGCAATATTAAAGTAGAAAAAGAAATCAACTGATCATCTAAAAATCTACCTATCCTATCTCCGAATCAAAAGATTAATTGG